GTATCCTTGAGAAAGCATAGGATCTTCTGAAAAGAATTACAACACACTACTATAAGATGCTCTATTTTTACATAGAAATGTGTTCGCTCAAGAAAGACTCCAGAGGATGTTGATCGTAAATAAGAAGATTGTTTACGAATAAATAGGAATAAATATTCGCATTCATATACATAAGAATTATATAGGAACCAAAGGAATTTTTTCTTTCTTTTTGAAAAGGCGTAAATGAATTTCTTTGAAGTAACGAGACTATTCAAATTATGATATTCGTGGAAAAGAAATCGCAATAAATGCAAAGAAGGAACATCCTTGATCCAGCATTGAAGTACTTGAACCAAGATTTCCAGATGTATGGGATGAGGTATTAGTAGATCTGACACATAATTCAAATGTAAAAATTTGTCCTCTAAAAAGGGAAATATTGAATGAATAGATCGTAAATTCTGATATTTTAGTATTTTTTTTTCTTCAGAAGATTCAGAAAAAGATACTAATTGCGACGAGAATGGAATTTCCAGAATGACTCCAAAACCTTCTGATACCATTTGAGAAGAAAAATGAGAAGAAAAAAAATTCTTGTACTCCCAAAATTCTTTTTTGTTAGAATCATTAAACGAAGAAATAAAAAAATTCTGTTGATACATTTGAGTAATTAAACGTTTCACAAGTACTAAACTAGATTTATTGTCATAACCAATAATTTCCACGGGTTCGTAAAAAATCAAACTATTGAAGTTATGATCATGAGCAAGTGAGTAAATATACTCCTGAAAGAGTAGCGGATATAGGAAGTTTTGTTGCCGAAATCCATAAATTTTGCCATTTACGTACATTTATACTGATGAAAACAAAAAAGGGAGTCGCTTCTTGTGTTATTGTTATTAAATGATAACATAGTGCAATATGGTCAGAACGGCGTATGTGTATTGTATATTATACGTAGTATATTCTTTATACTTTTATACTATACTATACTAGAACTATAAATAACACTGTAGTATATTAGTGTATTATTAGTATATACAGTAATATACAGTATTACACTACAGTAATACAATTACATTACATTTTTTTTTTAGATATCCTTTATTATAAAATTATATACTTTATTATTATTTTAAGTTATATACTTTATTATTATTTTATATTTTATATTATATTTATTTTAAGATATCTTTTATATTATATTATTTTATATTATTATATTATATTATTATATAATTATATGTATATATACATATTTATTAAAACATATTTATTAAATATTTATTATATATACATACTGTTATATTTATATTGATTGTGATGTAAATAATGTAATGGTAAAAAGGTTATATAGATTATATAAAAGTTAACAACAAATAAAGAATATATACCCCGGAGACAGAGAGCCCAATCAACAGATCTTTTTTCTTTCCCTTTCTATACAATCGGATTTATTGTTAATATAACTAGAATAACAATAAAAGAAATAAAGAAAATCTAAAATAACAAGAAGAAAAATAAGGAAAAGGTATAAAATCTTTTATTTTCACAACCCGATCGCTCTTTTGACCTTGGAATAAATTTTTTTTATCAGTATACTATTTCTTAGTACACATCTGTCTTAAATTTTAAATAAAGAATAATTAGGATTCAAGAAAAAAAAAAAGAATCAATGGTCCACTCACAATTAACAAGAGAACCTTTTCCCGCATCAGGCACTAATCTATTTTTAACGTCTAATTAGATCGGGTCTTCATTCAAATTAATTCAAATTAAGAAGATAAGCTCGTTACTTTTTCGTCTTACTCGAATTGGAGCCATAAGTCTCTATCCATTTATTCACTAGACCCAACTAGAATTCTTATGTTATATTATGAGTATTAAATTTTTTTATGATTATTTTATTTATTAAAATTATATTTCATATTTAACGACATGCTCTTTTTTCCATTCATTACCTTTCAGGATCAGTCGCGTTCTTATAAACTCTACCAATAGTCTTGACGAATTCCTTCCTTCATCCAAATGTGTAAAAGATCATAGTCGCACTTAAAAGCCGAGTACTCTACCGTTGAGTTAGCAACCCGGATCTATATGATGTGTAGATATGATCAAAATAAAATAATAAAAAAAATAAAAATCAATGGAATTGAACTGCACAACTACATCAAAACATGGAACTAGGAAGAAAACAAATCTAAACAACAAAATATCAATAGGATCCGGTTCAAAAAACAAGAGATTCAAAATAGAATTGACAAATCACCAAAATTTTTCCAATTTTTTATTTAGTTAAAATCCATTTTGTATAAAGTATAAAATACGGAAGAGGAAATCCAGCAAACCCATCCATTTTACTAAAATGAAGGAAAATGCTAATAGGGAGTGGAGATAAAAAGATCTATTTATCTACGAGATAATTATATCTGTTCGATACGCCATTGTCAATATGAATGGACTTTTTTTTTTATATTTATTTAATAAATTAAATAAATAAAATAAAATATTAAAATATAAATATTAGTAATATAATTAATATTTTAATATTAATATAATATATATAATAATTATATAATAATAAATATAATATAATTAAATAAAATATTAAAATATTGTATTGGATATTGTATTGGATATTATTAGATATTGGATTAGCACAACACAAATGATAAATAAGAGATTTGAGCGTAAAAAATAAGGTAGATATAAAATATAGAAAACAAAATAAAAATATCAGGTTTCCTTAATCAAAAAATAAATAAAAATAAATAAAGGTACAATACAAATACAAGAAAAAAGATTACCCCCCCCTGTTGGGGGGGGTTACACAACAAGAAAAAAAGAAATAAAATAAACTAAATTAAGTAAGAATAAGATAAGATAGAACAAGAAAAGACCAAACTTTGAATAAAGAATTACACAAGGATAGGTACTAGCTTTTTATATTCATGACTTTTATTCTGATCAAAATAAACTCGAAATTCTTTATTTAAAGAGTTCTGCCTTCCTTAAAATATTATGAACAGTTCCTGTGGGTTGAGCACCCTTTTCAAGGAAATATAGAATAGCAGGAACATTTAAATAAGTTTGATTATTTATCGGATCATAAAAACCCACTTTTCGAAGATCTCTTCCTTCTCTTCGGGATCGAACATCAATTGCAACGATTCGATAGATGGCTCATTGGGATAGATGTAGATAAAGGATGCCCCCCCTAGAAACGTATAGGAGGTTTTCGCCTCATACGGCTCAAGAAAAGATGATTCTAAATTCTATTCTATATACTATATATTCTATAATTATACTATTTATACTATATTATATCTTTACAGATATCTTTACAGAAAAAAAAAATCTCAGTCGTACTCCTAACTCAAGTTGGATAGTTTTAAAAGAGTTCGAAAGGAAATCTTTATAATTTATTGAGCTGTCTCTAACTTCTTTTTTTGTCTCCTTTAGGATCTATTTTTTTTTTTGCTCATTCTGATCCAATTGTTGAGACAAGTGAAAATAGTATTTACTTGTTCCGGAATTCGTTGTCTTTGCTTTACGATTTGTGAAATCTTTGGGTTTAGACATTACTTTGGTGATCCTTACTCCTTTTCAAAAAGGTAGCAACATACCTTTTTTTTTTATATGGAAAAAAGAACAATCATACGAAAGATTGATTTCTTTGTGATACACTTTTGATCAAAACAGTTTTTAAATTTCGACAAATTTGACTTTTTTTTTATTTCAAACTTGTTAAAATTTTAACCTCTCCATTTATATATTCTATTGATGATCTATTTACTAATGATCTATTTACAAAGTTGGTCTAACTTATTGATTGTCACTAACCCTAGATTATTCTCCCGATAAATAAATCAATCGTTTTTACTCGAGCTCCACCATATGCTATACCATTAGTCTTTTTATTTACCAACCTAAGGCAAATGAAATTAGGTTCCTAGCAGGACAAACTATGTCGAGACAAGAGCATCTTCATTCCTATAGAAAATGATGGATGGCAAAATCCACAGTCAATCATGTCCTTCAAGTCGCACGTTGCTTTCTACCACATCGTTTCAAACGAAGTTTTACCATAACATCCCTCTCCCTTGATTTTTATTTTGAAGCGTATGCAATTGATTCAATATGGAATCATGAATAGTCATTGGCTGAACCGATATATAATAATTTACACTTACCTATCCATAGATAGATAAGTTTTTGTCCGAAAAGGATTTCACTTAAATTAACCCCATATTTTATCATATGAAGAAAATCACATGAAAAAAAATCTTTTATTTTTACTTTTATTCAAATATTCAAATGAAAAAGAAATCCCCATGAATGGCTAAAGATTTTCAGCTACTTAAACTAATCATAAAAACTATAACTATAGTAACTTTATACTAAACTAAATATTTCATTTCAATATTCAATAAAAAATATTAAATTAAATATTTTAATATTTTTTGAATGAAAAGAAAGATATGATTCTAAGAATCATTATTAAATTTCAGAATAAAGGATTGGATCACATTGTATCCAACGTTAAACAGAAAAATTTTTAATTCCTTAATTTGAATTTAAATTCTATTTAAATAGAGAAGAATCCCTCGTTTATGATGAATAACGACCTGGGACGGAAGGATTCGAACCTCCGAGTAACGGGACCAAAACCCGTTGCCTTACCGCTTGGCCACGCCCCATTTTTCTTTTTTTTCTAAGAAAACCTAAACTCAATATTGATTATTCGTCAATAACCAACCAAAATAAATATAGGACATGTTGTCCCTAGGATTCAACACATGTAAATATAGAATAAAAAAGATTCATTGATCATTACATAAAATTCAATTAAGATATTGTATGAAAGTAGAATTCCTTATATTCTAAGTATTTTAATTTAACTTGATTGTAGAATGTAAGGAAGTATTTTTGATTGAGGAGAGGTAAAAGAAAAAGAAGAATTTTTTTTATCTTTTATCCACCTTTTTTATTTTTATCTCATAAAAACAACTCAATCAAATCTGATAATTTATTATCATTTCAATTTCATTTTAAAGACCAAGAAAAAAATGTTTGTTATGTTTAATACTTTTAGTTTAATCTGTATCTGTCTTAATTCTAACCTTTATTCGAGTAGTTTTTTCTTCGCCAAATTACCCGAGGCTTATGCCTTTTTCAATCCAATCGTAGACGTTATGCCAGTTATCCCTGTACTCTTTTTTCTCTTAGCCTTTGTTTGGCAAGCTGCCGTAAGTTTTCGATAAAAAATGAATCTCTATTCAATTTATATTCGTGATTTCTTCGATAAAAAAAATGATATTTTGATTAAAAAAATAAATAAGATCGGATAAGTCTGACATTAGGAACCCTCGATTAAAAAAGCTAAATTCTGGTATTTTATATTGTATATTGATATTGAATTTAATTTTAAATTTTAATAAGGGAGCGATGATTTTTGATCAGCTTATTTCTTCCTTTGTTCTAACCTTCTCTTTCTAAGATCCCATACAATATCTAATTATAGATATGACAATAAATTTTTGTTAACGAAAAAATCCGAATCTTATTACATTAGTATTACATTAGAAAGAAATTTGTGAAAATGAATTTTAAAAACTTACTTTTTTAATCTTTAGAGTGCCATATCAAAATAATGTAAATATATTAATGTATAGCGTGTGTCGTAAAATAGGTGATCTATTTCCTTTTTTAAATAAATGATATTATTTATCTTGGAGATTGTGTAATGCTTACTCTTAAACTCTTCGTTTACACAGTAGTAATATTCTTTGTTTCTCTCTTCATCTTCGGATTCTTATCTAATGATCCGGGGCGTAATCCTGGGCGCGAGGAATAAAAAAAGAGATGAGATTCGTTTTTAGTTTTTTATAGGTAAATCTATCAATAAATGGAATAGATACTAGATAAAGAAAGATAAAAATTTCATAAAAATAAAAGAAAATTAATAATAAAAAATTCTTCAAAATTATAAAAATTAAAGTGATCGGGTGGGTCGGAGAGAGGGGGATTCGAACCCCCGGTGCGAAAAATTCGTACAACGGATTAGCAATCCGACGCTTTAGTCCACTCAGCCACCTCTCCCCATTCAAAAATTAAAGTTTATCGTGTGATGTGACACGTGAAGCCAAGATTGAGAAAAATTTGTATTTTCCTTGTAATCTAAAAAAAAAAAGTAATGTAATCATTGTATATAAGAATATAATAAGAATATATACTTCACTTCTTTCATTTTAAATGAAATTCGAACAATAACAATAGATAAAAATCTAATAACTAAAATATAGAAAAAGTGTAATAAAAACACATAAAAAAATGGATATGGATAAAGTGTCAGATATCCACGAATTTGATCAGTAATTAAATTTTTATAATGAGTCGAAACAGATTTCTACATATAGAAAGAATACTTTATTTCTTATTTCTTTGATTTTGTACAAAGGGTTCGTTTACCCGGCCTGGTTAAGTACTGGCCGGGCCAGTACTTCTTTTGTTCCAACGAACAAAACAATTTTTGTTTTTATATTAAATCAAAATTCTTATCGAAACAAGAAGAGATATTTTGATTCCCATTATTAGTTATTAGAAATAGTGTTAGATTCTAATATATGGATTTATATAGATTATCTTAGAAATTCTCTAAATTATCTATAATCCAGTAAATTATCTTAAATTCTCTATAATCCAGATTAATATATATTAATATTATTAATTTTAATTTATATTTATTAATATTTAATATTATTAATATTTATTATCTTAATCTTATTTCTATATTTCTATATACTATATATATTTATACTATCTATATTTCTATCTATTTCTACATACTATATATTTAATACTATATATTTATTATATTTTTATTAGAAATTATAAATATAAAAATTATAAATATAAAATATAATTTTATTTTATTTTCTTTCAAGCCCGCGTCAGAACAAAATACATGTCAATGCTGGAATTTTAATGATTCTGATGCTATCTTTATCTTGACTGTGTCTCATTACTTTTTTGTCCAAATAGTGTTGGACAAATGGTCCATTCATATCCAATAATGAATATGTAGCGGGTATAGTTTAGTGGTAAAAGTGTGATTCGTTCTATTAACAACTTCAATAGTTAAGCGGTCTTTCCATTTTTTATTTTTCATATTCAGATCAAAAACTTTATTTCTTAAAAAGATTTAATCCTTTATCACCCAATATTTTATTTGAGGAAATAAAATACATTCTCACGATTTCTATCCAAAAGTCAATCAGAATTGGAATAAAAAAAATTGGATTATGAAGTCGAGAAGCATAATTTTTTTGATTGGATCAATTCTTTCAATTGAATGAGTATGAATAAAGGGTCTATGGATGATAGTAGAAAACTTTCAATCGTAACTAAATCTTCAATTTTTGTGCTGAACTGGAAAAGGGAGATTGAAGCCAAATAGCTAGAAAACGATGGTTTTAGTTTACTAGAACCCTTTATTGTTTCAGCTCGGTAGAAACA